AAGCTCTTCGCATCGCAATACCTATAGTATCGGCTTGCCCTTTCATAAGTGGAGACAGAATAAAGCGTCCATAATAAAGACGCTTACTGTCTCTTCTTGATTCAACACACTTCCACTGTAGTGTCCGAGTAGATACTTTTACTTTCTCTCGAACCATAGTAATTTGATTTGATCAGATTATTGAATCGTTTCTTTCTCTTGAAATCTTTTCAGTCTTTATTTCTATACACGTCTTTTTTTAGGGGGTCTACAACCATTATGTGGCATAGGGGTTACATCTCGTACGAAATTTAAAAGTATACCGCTTCTACGAATAGCTCGTAATGCCGCATCTCTTCCGAGCCCAGGGCCATTTATCATTACTTCGGCTCGTTGCATACCTTGATCCACTACTGCTCGAATAGCATTTCCTGCTGCGGTTTGAGCAGCAAAAGGTGTCCCTCTTCTTGTACCCCTGAATCCACAAGTACCGGCGGAGGACCAAGAAATTACCCGACCCCGTACATCTGTAACGGTCACAATGGTATTGTTGAAACTTGCTTGAACATGAATAACCCCCTTTGGTATCCTACGTGCATTTTTACGTGAACCACTACGTGCATTCTTACGTGAACCAACTCTTGATATAGGTTTTGCCATATTTTATCATTTCATAAAGATAAGTGAGAGATATATGGATATATCCATTTCATGTCAAAACAGATCTTTTTTATTTGTTTATCAGTTCTTTTAAGGAATAAGGAAGTCCCTTTTCCTTTAGTAAGATTATCCTTGTCTTTGTTTATGTCTCGGGTTGGAACAAATTATTATAATTCGTCCCCTCCTACAGATTAATCGACACTTTTCACAAATTTTACGAACAGAAGCCCTTATTTTCATAATTGTTATTCCTTAATTTCATTCTGAATCTACTTATTGGTTGGAAGAAAATAAGTTTCTTGATATTTTTGAATCTTAAATTGTATCCTCATGAAAGGAATGTTGAAATTGAAAAAACACTTAATCATTTGAATCCTTGTTACGGAGTCTATAAATTCTATGCCCCCGGATTGAATCATACATAAGGACTTACTAAAATTTTTACCTTTTTTTTCTCCCGGTGGTAGACCTATAAACAAAATATGCCGGATTTTTTCGGAAAAATGACCTAGAATCAAACAAATTTTCAAACCCCCGAGCATGCCGTTGGGAATTGATTCAGTAATAAAACTTTCATGAATTCATCTTTTTTTGTTCTTTCATTCCAAGTAAAACCCCTTAAATTCTCAACTAATTTAGGAGGGATGATATTAGACAACCCGTCTTTTTTTTTCACAAATGGTAAGTTCCGGATCCAATTTGGATATCAGAAAGATTACCATATATAACACAAAATTTCTCCGCTGATTCCTTCTAGTCGAGCCTCCCGGTCTGTCATTATACCTCGAGAAGTTGAAAGGATTACAATTCCCATTCCGCCTAAAATTCGTGGAATTCGTTGATAGTTAGAATAGATTCGTAGACCCGGTCGACTGATCCGTTTAAAATTTAAAATAGTTTTAGAAGGTTGTTTCTTATTTCGTCTATGTCTTAGGGTTAAAATAAAAAAATATTTGTTGTTTTCTCGATGTTTCCTTACGTTTTCAATAAAACCTTCTCGTAAAAGTATTTTAACAATGTTTTCAGTAATGTTAGTCGATGCTATCCGAACTGTTCCTTTTCTATTCATGTCAGCATTTCGTATAGAGGTTATTATATCAGCAATAGTGTCTTTGCCCATGATAAGCTAAAATTCTTCTTTCTCCCGAATTTTGATATAATCAACATGTTCTTTTTCTTTTATTTATATATATAGACGAATTATATTAATATCTGAATTAAATTATATTATTTATAATAATAAGTTAAGGAAAGGGTATATGCGTGAGACACGATCTATTAATTAATTTATTTGATTTAAATACTATAACTTCTCATTTTATAATACCTCAGGAGCTAATGAAACTATTTTAGTAAAATTTAATTGTCTCAATTCCCGTGGGATCGCCCCAAAAACTCGAGTTCCTTTTGGATTTCCTTCTTGATCAATGACAACTGCGGCATTGTCATCATATCGTATTATCATCCCATTGTTACGTTTGAGTTCTTTACAAGTACGTACAATTACAGCTCTGATCACTTCTGATCTTTCTAGAGGTGTATTTGGTATTGCTTCCTTGATCACAGCAACAATAACGTCACCAATATGAGCATATTGGCGATTACTAGCTCCTATTATTCGAATACACATCAATTCTCGAGCCCCGCTGTTGTCTGCTACATTCAAATGGGTTTGGGGTTGAATCATATCATTTTTTATATCTGTTCTTTCAATGCAAAGGACGAAGTAAAAAAAAGAAAAAGAAATATTGTTTGTCAAAAAAAAGGAAAAAGACAACCGGCAATCTTTTTATTCCTAAGATTTTTTTTTTGAATTTGACATTCCTATCCAGAAATAATGAATTGAGTTTTTATAGGCATTTTTGATGCCGCTATTGAAATAGCCCTTCTGGCTATATTTTCGGCTACGCCGCCCATTTCATAAAGTATTCTACCTGGTTTAACCACAGCTACCCAATACTCGGGAGATCCTTTCCCTGAACCCATACGTGTTTCCGTGGGTCTTACTGTAACCGGTTTGTCTGGAAATATACGTACCCATATTTTTCCACCACGGCGTACATTTCGTGTTATTGCTCGTCGCCCAGCTTCTATTTGTCTAGATGTGATCCAAGCGGGTTCAAGTGCTTGAAGAGCATATCTGCCGAAACAAATACGATTACCCCCTTGAGATATTCCTTTCAGTCTTCCTCGATGTTGTTTACGAAATCTGGTTCTTTTTGGGTTATAGTTGATAGTCATTTCTAAATTCCATCTCTACTACAGAACTGGACGTGAGAGTTTCTTCTCATACAGCTCCTCGCGAATGAAAGGACTAAAAAAGATTAAATTAAGATATACATGTAGTTAATGATTAATCGGCTGAATCATGAATCGACTGAATCATGAGATTTTTTGAGATTTCATCTAATCTATTCTAAATTTGTATATCTTTTTTTTTTTTAGAAATAGAATAGAACTCATCTTCAATTTGATTTATAAATAAGGTAATGTCTAATGTCGTTTTTGTTGGAGTTTAGAATATTCTAACGAATCTTTATTTTCTTTTGCCTTTTTTATTTTATCATATTCGATCGACTAAAATTTATGATCCGATAAAATAACCATTTCGCGGGCGAATATTTACTCTTTCAAGATCTATTTCAGTTTTATGGCTAGCCCATGAACTCTCAGAATCAGAATAGATAAATTTGTTTCTGGTTTATTCCGCCATCCCACCCAATGAATCATTAGGATTCGGTTTTCAATAGAATCTTCTGCATTCATAAGTTCCGTCGTTCCCATCGCTTCTTTATTAATGATTAGGCCTGAATTCTACAATGGAGCCCTTATTAATTTAATAATTAAATTTAAAATTTGTTTTTGAGTCAATCTTCTCAGTTTTTATTGGCTCAAGCTCTTAACTTTTTGTTCTCTGAATAGATTTATCTAATTATGGATGAATCGGTATTCATGCTTTATTACATTGCTCTTTTTGTGCTGACCTCATAGACCTTGCAAATTGGAATCATATATCATTGTCGTTTTTTCTCTCTTTCTCTCATCCTTCCATTTATTCGCATACTTTTCTATTTCTCTTTATACTTCATAACTTATAATTAATCAGATTTCTTTTTTTTTTTTTTACAAAAAAAAATTCAGTTGCTACAATGATATGATCAATCTATCATATCTTGACTGCTTTTTTGGGGTTTTTTGGATCCAGATAATGCGAAGCAATGAGTTGGTTAGGGTATTTCTTAATCCTATAGTTATTCGTTCCTGTTATAAGTCGTAAGTCGTTTCTTTTTCTTTTTTTATCTTAATCCTAAACCAACGAGTCACACACTAAGCATAGCAATTATGTCAAAGGATCGGTCGAATTTTTATTCAACCTTATAGAATTGCTGATTTTTTTGCTTAAACATAAACATAAAAAAGAAAACTGAAATAATTTGTCTTTTTTTTTATTACTTTTTACTTTATTACTGGATAGTTTTTTTATCGTTTATCGTTGGATAGAATGTAAAGACAAGTAAAGTCTTTTTATTCTTCGTCTACGAATATCCAAATTTTGATTCCTAATACCCCATAAATAGTTCGAACTGTATACGAACAATAATCAATTTTAGCTTCAATAGTTTGTAGAGGAACCCTGCCTTCTCTGATCCATTCGACACGTGCAATTTCTTTTCCGTCGATACGCCCTGCAATTTGTATTTGAATTCCTTTTGTATTCGCCTCTTCAGTTAATTCAATAGCTTTTTTCATTGCTTTTCTAAAAGAAACTCTATTCTTTAATTGTCCAGCGATAAATTCTGCAAGAATATTAGGATGTCCATACGGATTTGAAATTCTTGTAATAGCAAGGTTGAGTTTTCGGTTCACACAATTAAGTTCTTTTTGTACATTCATCTGTAATTCTTCAACTCTTCGTGGTTTATCTTCAATTAATAATTTTGGAAATCCCATATAGATTATTACCTGAATGAGGTCAATTCTTTTTTGAATTGCTATACGTGCAATTCCCTCCACACCAGAGGATATTTTCATATTTTTTTGTACATAATTTTTGATACAGTCTCGTATTTTTTTATCTTCTTGTAAACCCTCAGAATAATTTTTTGGTAGTGCAAACCAAAGAGAATGATGATTTTGGGTTGTACCAAGTCTGAAACCAAGTGGATTTATTTTTTGTCCCATAAGCCTCCACTACCATATGTATCATGACATGTTTTAGTTGTGCTCTTATTTCTCCATCCAGGTTTTTTAAAACACATTAAATATTCTTCATATTCTTCGTATAAGGATCTATCTTCCAATACGATAGTTATATGACAAATGGTTTTTTTTATCGGGTAACTCCGTCCTCGGGCTCGAGG